AATATTTATTCTTACACGCGTCTTTTTTTAGGGGGCCTACAACCATTATGCGGCATAGGAGTTACATCCCGTACGAAACTTAATAATATACCACTTCTACGAATAGCTCTTAATGCCGCATCTCTTCCGAGACCAGGACCCTTTATCATGACTTCTGCTCGTTGCATACCTTGATCCACTACTGTACGAATAGCATTTCCCGCTGCGGTTTGAGCAGCAAACGGTGTCCCTCTTCGTGTGCCCTTGAATCCACAAGTACCGGCGGAGGACCAAGAGATTACCCGACCCCGTACATCCGTAACGGTCACAATAGTATTGTTGAAACTTGCTTGGACATGAATAACTCCTTTTGGTATTTTACGTGCATTTTTACGCGACCCAATACGTCCATTCTTACGTGAACCAATTCTTGGTAAAAATTTTGCCATATTTTTTTATCATCTCAAAAACTAAGTCGAAGATCTATGGATATATCCATTTCATGCCAAACTGGATCCTTTATTTTATTTTTTATTTGTACATCGGATTTTTTAGAGAGTTCCTGTTTAGAAAACTTATCCTTGCCTTTGTTTATGTCTCGGGTTGGAGCAAATTACTATAATTCGTCCCCGTCGACGTATCAGTCGACATTTTTCACAAATTTTACGAACGGAGGCCCTTATTTTCATATTTTTCATTCCTTAATTTTGAATATACATATTTTTGAAGAAACTAAATTTCATTAAATTTTGAAATCTGGAATTGTATCCCTCGAAAATGAAGTTGAAAAAAACTACTAAATCATTCGAATTTTTGTTGCGGAGTTTATAAATGGGATGTCCTCTCCTCAAATTATAACGATTTATATTTGACTCTATCGTGTGGTATATGTATAAAACAAAACTACGTTGGGTTTTTGCTGGGATATAACCTAAAACCCAATCCTCATTATCTAACCAACCAAACTCTGTAACATACCATCGGATATCAGAAGGATTACCATATATAACACAAAACTTCTCCACCAATTCTTTCTAGTCGAGCCTCCCGGTCTGTCATTATACCCCGAGAAGTAGAAAGAATTACAATCCCCATTCCGCCTAAAATTCTAGGAATTTTTTGATAGTTAGAATAGATTCGTAACCCAGGTCGGCTGATCCGTTTTAAATTTAGACTAGTTTTATATAATATTTTTCTATTCCTTCTATGTCGTAGGGTTAAAACAAAAAAAGTTTTGTTGTCTTCCCGGTGTTTCCTCACATTTTCAATAAAACCTTCTTGTAAAAGTATTTTAATAATGTTTTCGCTGATGTTAGTAGATGCTATTTGAACGGTTCCCTTTCTATTCATGTCAGCATTTCGTATGGAGGTTATTATGTCAGCAATAGTGTCTCTACCCATGATAAACTCAATTTTTATTGCCCCCGAATTTTGTATAATCAACATACTCTTTTTTTCTTTTATTAAAAAATTATTTTAAATAAAGAAAGGTATATGCACGAAACAAAATTGACTAATTTATTTTAATTTAATCAATTTCATTCAATTCAAATATTATAACTATATGATGTTTCTAGTTTATATCTTAGAATCTCATCTTAATATCTTATAATATCTTATAATTACTGTTCTTAAAATAATGCTTTATTTTATAATACTTCAGGTGCTAATGAAACTATTTTAGTAAAATTTAATTGTCTCAATTCTCGGGTGATTGCGCCAAAAATTCGAGTTCCCTTTGGATTTCCGTCTTGATCAATCACAACTGCAGCATTGTCATCATATCGTATTATCATACCGTTGTCACGTTTGAGTTCTTTACAAGTACGTACAATTACCGCTCTGATCACTTCGGATTTTTCTAAAGGGGAGTTCGGTACTGCTTCCTTTATTACAGCAACAATAACATCACCGATACGGGCGTATCGGCGATTATTAGTTCCTATGATTCGAATACACATCAATTCTCGGGCTCCGCTGTTATCTGCTACACTCAAATGGGTCTGAGATTGGATCATAGCCTTTTTTGAATCTGTTATTTCAATGCAAAAGGAAAAAAGAAATATTGTTTGTTCAAAAAAAAATAAACTTGTGATTTTTTCATCTCAACGGCCCGGCCCTTTTTCCTTTGGTTCTATATTCCAAATCGCTATCCCGAAATAATGAATTGAGTTCGTATAGGCATTTTTGAACCCGCTATTTCAATAGCTTTTCTGGCTATATTTTCTGCTACTCCACCGAGTTCATAAAGTATTCTACCGGGTTTAACTACAGCTACCCAATATTCGGGAGCTCCTTTTCCCGAACCCATACGCGTTTCCGTAGGTCTTACAGTAACGGGTTTGTCGGGAAATATACGTACCCATATTTTTCCACCGCGGCGTACATTTCGTGTCATGGCCCGACGTCCCGCTTCTATTTGTCTAGACGTAATCCAAGCGGGTTCAAGTGCTTGAAGAGCATATCGACCAAAACAAATACGATTACCCCGATAAGAAATTCCTTTCATTCTTCCTCTATGTTGTTTGCGGAATCTGGTTCTTTTGGGGTTATAGTTGATGTTTGTTTCGCAATTTCATCTCTACTACAGAACCGGACATGAGAATTTCTTCTCATCTAGCTCCTCGCGAATCAAATGATTATGATTAAAAAAAATCTACATGTCGTTGATAAATAATATACTGAATCAAATACAAATAATATTATACTATACTGAATCTTGGGATTCCTTTCTCATCGATTTTTTTTAATCTATTTATATTTATTATAAGTTTGTTATTATAAAAATAAAAAATAAATTTGTATCTCTTTTTTTATATACTTTATATATAGAACTATACTCTTTATTTTTCTATATATATATAGATATCGAAGATTTATAGATATCGAATTTTAGATTTAGAGATAATTATTTCTATTTATAGATTTGTAGATAATGTCCTGAACATAAAAACCTTCGCGGGCGAATATTTACTCTTGCAATTCTAATATTGACTTCATTTGTAGGATTAACCCGTAAATAAAATAACTTCTCAGAATAAATCGAGTGTCTTTTGGTTCCTTTCGCCATCCCGCCCAATAAATCATTAAAATTCGTTTTCAATAGAATCCTATGTATTTACAGGTTCCGTCGTTCCCATTGCTTCTTGTTAATGGTTAGGTTTTAATTATACAATGGAGCCATTTGTTCGTTTTGTTCTTGAGTCAATTTTTTTAGTCTTTATTGGCTTGAGGCTCTTTATTTTTTTGGTCTATAAACGCATTCAGTTAATTATATTATAGATCTATCCTATATTGATCTTAATGCTTTATTACATTGGCTTTTATGAGATGATTCATAAACCTTACATATTGAAGTTATAGATCATATATCATTGATCTCTTTCTTTCTCTCATCTTTTCATTTATCTGCATAATTTTTGATTTTGCTTTACAATTCATAATCAGATTCGTTTTTTTTTTTGCAAAACATATTTCAATTGTTACAATGAAATGACTAATATAGCCTATTTTTACTGCTTTTTTGGATTCAGATCCAGATAATACGAAGCGATGGATTGGTTATTAGTTCTATACTTATGAGTTCATAGTATGGATCAGTCTATTTTTTTGTAATCCTGACCCTAAAAAAACCAACGAGTCACACACTAAGCATAGCAATTATATTAAATAATCAATCGAATTTTTGATTTTATCCAACCCTATAGAATTACTCTTTTTTTATTGGTAAAAAAAAGAATGAAAGACTTTGTCATTTTTTTTATCGATACAACCAACTCGACTGAGGGTTTACTATTCCTCGTTTACAAATGTCCAAATTTTGATTCCTAATACCCCATAAATAGTTCTAACTGCATAGGAAGAATAATCAATTTTAGCTCGAAGGGTTTGTCGAGGAACCCGACCCTCTCTAATCCACTCGACGCGTGCAATTTCTTTTCCGTCAAGGCGCCCTGCAATTTGTACTTGAATTCCTTTTGTATCGGCCTGTTCAGTTAATTCAATAGCTCTTTTCATTGCTTTGCGAAATGAAACTCGATTCTTTAGTTGTCCCGCTATAAATTCGGCAAGAATGTTAGGGTGCCTGTAAGGGTGTGCAATTCTTGAAATGGCAATGTTGAGTTTTCGGTTCACACAATTTAGTTCTTTTTCTACATTTTTCTGTAATTCTTCGATTCTTTTATTTTTAGGCCTACCTTCTATTAATAATTTTGGGAATCCCAAATATATTATAACCTGAATCACATCAATTCGTTTTTGAATCTCTATACGTGCAATTCCTTCAACACCAGAAGAAATTTTCATATTTTTTTGTATATAATTCTTGATACAGTTTCTTATTTTTTGATCTTCTTGCAGACCCCCCGAATAATTTTTTGGTTGTGCAAACCAAAAAGAATAAGGATCTTGGGTTGTACCGAGTCTGAAACCAAGTGGATTTATTTTTTGTCCCATAATCCCCCCCTACTATACATATCATGAGATGTCGTTTTTGTGGACTTCTTTATCCACCTCGGATTTTTTAAGTATATATTATATTCTTGATATTTTGGATATTCTGAATATTTTTCATATAAGGATAGATCTTTCAATACAATACTTATATGACAAGTTGGTTTTTTTATCAGATAACTTCTTCCTCGAGCCCGAGGTTTTAATCTTTTAACAGTAGATCCTTCGTTCACTTCCGCTTTACTAATGACTAAACTGCCTTCTTTGAAACCCATATTTTCACTAGCATTTGCTGCTGCAGAATAAACTAATTTTAAAATAGGATAACATGCTCGATAAGGCATGAGCTCGAGTATCATAAGTGTTTCCTCGTAAGAACGTCCACGAATCTGATCAATTATTCTTCGTGCTTTGTGGGTGGACATATGTATAGATTGACCTAAAGCAAATACTTCTGTATATGTATCTGTATATATATATCTATATTTGTCCCACCTTCCTGTTCTAATATAACTCTTTTTTATCATAATATAATATTAAGTATTTCTAGTTGTATTTTTATTTGTCTT